TCAAGAAAAGTTCCAAAAGATGTTAATCGTAAATAAGAGGATTGTTTACGAATAAAAACAAATACAAATTCACATTCAAACACATAAAAATTGTATAGGAACCGAAATAGTCTTTTATTTTCTTTTGAAAAAACGAAAATGGATTTCTTCTGAGTAATGAGAAGACTATTCCAATTATGATATTCGTGAAGAAAGAATCGCAATAAATGCAAAAGGGGAACATCTTGAATCCAGCATTGAAGAATTTGAACCAAGATTTCCATATGGATGGGATGAGGTATTAGTATATCTGAGACATAATTTAAATGCGATAATTTGTCCTCTAAAAAGGGAAAAATTGAATGAATTGATCGTAAATTATGATATTTTTGTATTTCTTTTTCTTTGAAATAAGATACTAATCGCAGCGAGAATGGAATTTCTACAATAATTGAAAAACTTTCTGATATCATTTGAGAATAAAAACGAGAATAAAAAAAATTGTTGTGAGTGTGCCCAACAAATCGATTTTGGTTAGAATCATTAACCAAAGAAATCAAAGATTTCTGTTGATAGATTCGAGTAATTAAACGTTTTACAAGTGCTAAACTAGATTTATTGTCATAACCAAAAACTTCCGCGGATTCGTAAAAAATCGAACCATTTAAACCATAATCATGGGCAAGCGCATAAATATACTCCTGAAAGAGTAGCGGATATAGGAAGTGTTGTTGCCGAGATCTATCCTTTTCTAAATATCCTTGTAATTCTTCCATTGACTTACATTTCTACTTGAACCAGAAACAATAGGCATTTCTTGAATTATCAAATTATACATAGTGCAATATGGTCAGAACAGGGTATGTATTATGTATGGAAAAAAATATATACCCCGGAAAAAGGGAGTCCAATCAACAGATCTTTTTCCTCTCCCCTTCTATCCAATGGGTTTATCTTCGTTATAATTACCAGAGGGTCAAAAATCTTTTATTTTTACAACCCGATCGCTCTTTTGACTTTGGAACAAATTCTTTTTGTCAGTATACTGTTTCTTCTACACATTCGTTTTCAATCCATAATAGAAAAATAGTTAGGATTTATTAAAAGAGAAAAAAAAAGAATCAAAGGTCCATTCACAGGAGAACCCTTCCCCGCATGAGGCACTAATTTTTTTTAACATCTAATTAGATCGGGCAATTATTCAAATTAAGAATAGAAGCTCGTTGCTTTTTTTTTTATCAGAATTGGAGCCGTAGGGCTCTATCCATTTATTCGCTAGACCAACTGTAAATGTGAATTTATTTTGCCCTCCTCCAAAAACCAAAACAAAATTGGGGAATGATCCGGTAAGGATCAACTCAAAATTCCACTAAAAAAAAATAAGAATATAATAAGAAATTCCATTTTTTCTTATTATTACGACATGCTGTTTTTTCCATCCATTACCTTTCAGGATCAGTCGTGGTCTTTATAGACTCTACCAAGAGTCTGGACGAATTCCTTGCTTCATCCAAATGTGTAAAAGATCATAGTCGCACTTAAAAGCCGAGTACTCTACCGTTGAGTTAGCAACCCAGATAAATATGATATGTAGATACGATCGAAATAAAAAAAAATCAGCGGATCGAATTTAAAACAACAGATTCCCAATAGAAATGTAAAAATTTACATTTACAGACCGCCCCTTTTTCTCAAAATTTTGGATTTTCGTTAAGAAAATACATCTTGTATAACAGTAAATCCGGCAAACCCATTATTTGACTGAAGTAAAGGAAAAACAAATAGGGGTCGGAGTCGGAATAAAAAGATCTATTTATCTACGATCGAATTATATTTGTTCGATACACCATTGTCAATATGAATGGAATGTTGAGAAAATAAATTCAATTAATTTAATTAAATTAATAAGTAAATCAAATAAGTATTTGTGTTGGATTGGCACAACAAGAAATAAAGTAAATTAAGTATAAATAGAACAAGAAAAGAGCAAATTGTAGGTAAATAATTACCAAAAATAGATACTAGTTACCCTTCCCTTTTTATTTAGAAATTTTGTTTTTTTTCTTTACGAAGCTCTTTCTTTAAATAATTCTGCTTTCCTTAAAATATCATGAACAGTTCCTGTAGGTTGAGCACCTTTTTCAAGGAAATAACGAATAGCAGGAACATTTAAATAAGTTTGATTCTGTATCGGATCGTAAAAACCCACTTTTTGAAGATCTCTCCCTTCTCGTCGGGATCGAACATCAATTGCAACGATTCGATAGATCGCTCATTGGGATAGATGTAGATAAAAAATACCCCCCCCCCCCTAGAAACGTATAGGAGGTTTTCTCCTCATACGGCTCGAGAAAAATGATTATAATATTTCTGTATATTCTGTATATAATGGCAAATAGATCCATAAAATCATGAATTAGACTATGATTTGAGTTGTTTTTTGTTCTTACTTACAGTACAGAAAAAAGAAATATCATTCGTACTCATAACTCAAGTTGGGTAATTTTGAAAAAGTTCGAAGGTAAATCCTTAGGCATTTCTTGAGTCGTCTCTAACCTCTCTTGTTTGTCTCGTTTCTATTTTGACTCCTCATTATAATAAAATAATAAAATTATTGAGACAATTGAAAATAGTGTTTCCTTGTTCCGGAATCCTTTCTCTTTGCTTTGTAAAATCATTGGGTTTAGACATTACTTCGGTGATCTTTACTCCTTTTTTTCAAAATGGCAGCAACATACCTTTTGTTTTTTGTTATTTCTTTCTGTGGAAAGATAATACGAACGATTGATTCCCTTGTAATATAATACACTTTACATTTTAATCGAAAAGTTTTACTTTACCAATTCCAACAAGTTTACTTTTTTTATTTCATTTCAAACTTGTTCAAATCTGAACCCTTCGATTTCCATTTCTATATTGAGGATATACTTACAAAGTTGGTCTAACTTATTAATTGTTACTAACCCTAGATTCTTCCCCCCGATAAATGAATCAATACTTTTTGCTCGAGCTCCATCATGTACTATTCCTTTCCTATTTACGAACCCAACACAAATTAGGTTCCGAGCAGGAACAGAACAAACTATGTCGATTCAAGAGCATCTTCATTCCTATAGAAAATGGTGGGTATAAGAATCCACAGCGAATCATGTCCTTCAAGTCGCACGTTGCTTTCTACCACATCGTTTCAAACGAAGTTTTACCATAACAACATTCCTCTAATTAAAAATTGAATTTTGAACCGGTATGGATTCAATATGGAATCATGAGTAGTCATTGGTTCAACGGTATATAATACTTTCTATGCTATGTATCTATGGATAGATAAATGGATAGATAAATAGTTATCCGGAAAAGTCTTAGAAAGGTTTTATTTAAGTTATTTCACCCCATATTCTATCCTATGAATGAAACAGCTTTCTAAAAAAGAGGAATATACTTAAGTCTTATTTACATCTTCAACAGATCGTTCGGAATGGTGAATCATGAAAAAAAAGATCCTATTTTTCTCGAACAAATAAATTCGAAACCTTAAAAGAATGGACCTTAATGGATTTCCAATCCCGGATGGATTTCCAATTCCGGACCAAAATCAGTTATTAACCAAATATAAGCTAGTCCGATGACTCGAAAAGGTCGTAAGTTTCTCTATAATATAGATTTTTCACAATAGATTTTTCAGACTTCTTCAAGTACCAAAGTTCATAAAAATGAAGTCAAAATAAAAATCGTTTTTTGTTTTCATGAGTATGGAATAGAAAAAGTCTCGTGTAAGGTAAGATAAGATTAAAGTCGTTATTCTTTCTTTCATCTGAAAGAGAAAATCAGAATCAAGAATAACTCTAATCTTTTCGTATCCATCATATACAACGAACAGTTATTACCGGGGGTAATCATGGATATTTAAAGAATCACAGACCCTTTTGACTTAACCAAAGAGCCGCTATTACTGAAATAGAACAATACGATAACAATACATAATATATATTATAGGACTTGTTCATTTTATATTATACAGATTATACAGACGGATTTTTTTTTTACTTCAGGTTCAATAATCTTTCCACCAATTCCAATAAAGTCAAGCAAATGGAATATATAAATTTCCATCCATTTAATCGTTACATTACATTGATTCCCAATTATTCATTTGAATAAGATAAAATGCAAAAAAAACGGCATCCGGATCAACTCGTTTTTCCTATTTTTTCCCGGCTTTAGAAGTTTTAAGACGAACGATGAAAGAAATGAAATTCATACCAAAAACTACGTAATCTTTAGTCTCCACATAAAGTGTGGAATTGGGGTACACCGTTTATTTTCTTTAGGCTTTCCTTGGGGAATGGAATAGAAAAAAAGGCCTTTTTTTTTTTATTTCGATTCAGAATGTATCATGCGAGAATTCACATTTCATCGATATGGAACACAAAGTTTCCCTAAGTAACTTACTTCAATATGAATATGAGTAGTAGTACAAGTATACTCTGAATGGGAATGATACACCCCAAATTCTTTTTTGAATTCTGAATTCAAAGAAATATCTTTATTTCTACCCGTACACTCGATCACGTTTGTGAGAAACCAAACGAAAGAAAAGATATAATTCTTAGAATTATTCATATTTCTAGAATTCAGAACAAAAGGCGAGATCACATTATATCCAAATATCAAAAATGAAACAGAAAATTGTTAAAGAGAAGAATCTTTCGTTTCTGATGGAGACGATCTGGGACGGAAGGATTCGAACCTCCGAATAACGGGACCAAAACCCGCTGCCTTACCGCTTGGCCACGCCCCATTTAGATTTAGAATTTATATTGACACTAATAAAGACTAATATTGGTATTGGTCATTCGTCAATCCCAACCAAAATACATATGAAATACATTGCTGCTAGGATTCAGCACATGGAAATATAGAATATAAAAAATTATTGATCATTACATAAAATTCAATTAAGATTGGAAATATAGAATATAAAAAATTATTGATCATTACATAAAATTCAATTAAGATATTGTATAAAACTCAAATTCCTTGTATTCTCATTTGAGAATGAAAGGAAAGATTTTTGATTTTGGAGAGTTCGAAGAAAAAGAAGGGTTTTTTGACCCGACTTCTCGTTTTTCCCTAAGAAAAAGAACTCAACCAAAATCAAATTTTCTAATCTACAAGAATGAAATGTTTGTTATGCTTAATATCTTTAATTTAATCTGTATCTGTCTTAATTCTACCCTCTATTCGAGTAGTTTTTTCTTCGGCAAATTGCCCGAGGCTTATGCCTTTTTCAATCCAATCGTAGATGTTATGCCTGTCATACCTGTACTATTTTTTCTCTTAGCCTTTGTTTGGCAAGCTGCCGTAAGTTTTCGATAAAATTTTGAATGCTCCGCTCATGATTTATCCGAAAAAAATTCAAAAAATTGATAAGATCAGATAAGTTTTACATTATGAACCCTCGATTCAAAAATAGAAATTCTTTTATATTGAATAACCGCAGTGACAAATTTGGATCAACTTATTTCCTCGTTCTGACCTTCCAGTAAACAAGGACTTTCTAAGGGCCCCACAATACCAAATAATGGATATGGCCAAAAATTTTTGGTAATGAAAGAATCCGAATCTTTCTTTTCTTATTACAAAAAAATTCGTGAAAATTACTTTTTTCAAGAAAAGACTTCATTTTTGGGGTGTTATGTCAAAATAGTGTATATGATAAAAAATAGGCAATCTATTTCCTTTTTCAAAAAAAATAATCTTGGAGATTGTGTAATGCTTACTCTCAAACTCTTCGTTTACACAGTAGTGATATTTTTTGTTTCTCTCTTCATCTTTGGATTCTTATCTAACGATCCGGGCCGTAATCCCGGACGCGAGGAATAAAAAAAAAAAGGATTTTGAGTTTTTCTTTACTTTTTTATGTATTCCATACATTTACCTATGATGAAAAATCAAGGGATTGAAATTGGAAAATTTTGGAAAGTCTGAAGTAATCAGAGGGGGCGGAGAGAGAGGGATTCGAACCCTCGGTACAAATAACTTGTCCAACGGATTAGCAATCCGCCGCTTTAGTCCACTCAGCCATCTCTCCCAATTCATAATTTTTCATTTTTTATGTGATGTGACATGTGAAGTAAAAAAGATTAAAAGAACCCTCGTTTTCTTTCTTTATTTTTTTTTAGAATTCTAAGTATAAGGATAAAATAACACTAATAATATATTCTAAATAAATATTCTATTAAAATAGATAAGATATCTACGAATTTGATCAGTAATTCAATTCAGATAATGTAATGATTCGAAACGGATATCTTATCCCCAATAGAATAGATACAGAAAGAATACCTTACTTCTTTGATTACTTCTTTTATTTTGTAAGAAAGGTTCATTCCCCCGGCCTGGTTAAGTACTGGCCGGGCCATTACATTACTTCTGATGAATCATTTCATGGATCAAACGATTTAAGTATTTTTGATTTGATATCAAATCAAAAATACTTGCTTGTTATTGAAGCAACAAGAAAGCCAATTTCCATATCTATTCCTATGAGAGAAGTGTCATTTATTAGTATTATTAACACCATAGAAATAATATACTATAGAATATGATATACTATATCATGTGATATACTATGGAATATGAAAGAATATGAATATTTTTCACCATTCTTATTAAGTATTTTAAGTTTTAAGATTAAGTATTTTAAGTTTTAAGTATTTTAAGTTAAGATTTTTTTGTTATTAGTATTTTTTTCTCAATCTACTTAATTACTTAACTGGATAAAGAACACATACATATATTAAATATTAAACAATATTAAAAATGAAACACACATAATAATATATTCTAACATATATAACATACATATATAACATAACTCATTTATTTGTTCAAGGGACAAACTTTATTTGAACATTTGAGATCCAATCGATCCGAATTCAAATTCATAAAATACGGCAGTTGAAGGGAAAGTTGAAAAAAAAGAAATGCGGAATTCATCATTTCTATGGTCCGGCTTCAATAACTCCTTCGATTTAGGACTGTCAATAATGACTTACATTACAGCAAGTGAAAAGTATAACTTTTCACTTTATTATATACTTTTCACTTTATTATTATATATTTATATATTAGAATTAGAATAATTCTATTTTATATTCTTTCTTCATTTTTTATTTATTTCTTTTTTATTTAAATAAAAAAGAAACTTTCTGTTCTTCGCCTATTTTTTCAAATACCCCCGCCCCGGCGGGACGTAGTGTCAACGCTAGAATTTTCATGAGTCTGATGCTATCTTAATTGCCTCTCATTCCTTTGTTCGACAAAAGGTATATCCATATATAATAATGGATATGTAGCGGGTATAGTTTAGTGGTAAAAGTGTGATTCGTTCGATTAATAACTTAAATAGTTAAGGGATCCTTCGGTTTTTTAATATTCCGATCAAAAAACTTTATTTCTTAAAAAGGTTTAATCCCTTTTCCTTCAATAGCATATTTGAAGAAGAATATACATTCTCGC